CTACTAATACTACTAGAATCTTGAAAATGAATGCGCAAATACCCATCAAAGGTAAGTAAGTACATCCTAAACATATAAAATGCGGTTAATCCTGTTGTGAACCAAGCTATTAGTGCGAAATTTGGTGAGTACAACCAACTATCGTGAAGAATTTCATCTTTGGACCAAAAACAAGCAAGAGGCGGAATACCACAAAGAGAAAGTGTACCTAAAAAAAAAGTAGTTTTTGTAATTGGAACATATTTTGTTAAACCTCCCATAAGAACCATATTCTGACTTTTCTCTGGTGAATATCCAACAATAGGTTCCATTGAATGAATAATGGATCCGGATCCCAAAAACAATAAAGCTTTAGAATAGGCATGGGTGATCAAATGAAATAAAGCAGCTCGATAAGAACCTATACCTAGAGCTAACATAATATAACCCAATTGAGACATTGTAGAATAAGCTAAACTTCTTTTAATGTCTCTTTGGGCAAGAGCTAAAGTAGCTCCTAAAAGTACTGTTATTATACCTACTAAACAAATGAGATTCATTATGTAAGGTATAACTATGAAAAGAGGAAGAAGCCGAGCTACAAGAAAAATTCCTGCTGCTACCATAGTAGCAGCGTGTATAAGAGCCGAAATAGGAGTGGGGCCTTCCATGGCATCAGGTAACCATATGTGAAGGGGGAATTGTGCGGATTTAGCAACTGCACCAACAAATAATAAAAAGGCACATAAAGTAGCAAATAAAGAATTGACCCCATTATTATGGATCAAGATATTCACTATTTGGAACAAATCCCGAAATTCGAAACTACCAGTTATCCAATAGAATCCACGGGTCGTGTGAACCAAAAGCCTATCAATAAATACGAACACATTCCCACTAGTTCCCAAAAAATATAAATTTGTATCAAAATGGAACTAGTAACTAATCCTAACATTGAAGCATTGGAAAAACTCATATAAGCAAAAAATCTCAAATATCCTTGATCGTGAGACATATAATTGTCACTATAAATAAAAACCATGATTCCAACAGTAGTAATTAGTATTGACATAATAGAAGTAAGTGGATCGATCAAGTGTCCGAACTCTAATAAAAAATCATTATTGATGTTCCAAGACCATAGATATTGATAGGTCAAACTTCCATTTATTTGCTGAATAGACAGATTGGCCGAAAACCATATAGCTATACTTAGTAGTAAAATAAAAAGCTATACTTAGTAGTAAAACACTTAGGAAAGCCCACATACGACGAAGATCTTTTGTTGCTGTCGGAATAAGTAGAAGTCCAAATCCTATTGACATAGTAACTGGGAGCGGAAAAAGGGGTATTATCCATGCATATTTATATATATATTCCATAAGAAAACAAATTTTTCTTTTTTTCTTATAATTGTTTCCGATTCACCAATTCTTATCTCTTTCGAAAAGAACAAAACAATAAGAAAAAAAATATGAAAAAGATCAAATACAAAAATACACAATATTGGAATTATGACTTTTTGTTTTATCAAATATTTGAAAGAAAAGTTGCAATTGGTTGGTCAAATATCAAAGAATTAATCAAGTTTATTGTTTAGTTATTAATGAACTTAAAAATATAGAAAAGAAAGAGATTTTTTATTACTATTCTGAATATTAAATATGAATATTTGCAATATTTTATATATGACTCTAATATTATATCTTATATTCTATTCATATTATATCTTAATATTCTATTTATATTTTATATATATTTGAATATATTTTATATTCAAATTCAAATCTATTACAGAATAATAAATATTCAAATTAAATTACTTTAATTTTGTATATTCTTTTTGTATATATTCCTTTAGAAAACAAGAAATATAAAATACGTATATGATTATTACATTATGCAAATATCAGAATGAAGATAGAAAATAGAAATCTATTTGTTTATGAAAATAGAATCGTTTTAGAATATTTTTCTTTTATTCTTTTTTTCTATTTGTATGTTATGATATTATTGAGGTAATTTTGAAATTTATGGAATGAAGTATTAAGTATAGATAATGACTAATAAAGAGTAATTTATTTTGAACAATATATGTCTTTCACATACAACGATAAAAAGGAGTCACCTACCTTTTGAATGGCAGTTCCAAAAAAACGTACTTCTATGTCAAAAAAGCATATTCGTAGAAATCTTTGGAAAAAAAAAGGATCTTTAGAGGCAGTAAAAGCTTTTTCTTTAGCTAAATCTGTTTCCACCGGACAGTCAAAAAGTTTTTTTGTGCGACAAAAAAAAGTCTTGGAAAAATCTTAATTGACATGTTTCAAAGAACTTCCAAATTTCCATTTTTATTTTTTAATTTTAAGACAAATGATTCAATTTTACTAAATCGTATTTGTATTTCACTTCTCATATTAGTTAGAGCTAGGTAATATGAAAAATAAGAATCTTTCTGTCTACTTGATTCAAAGTACTCAGTATTGTGTATTTTATTCTTTTTTCTCATTTTTTTAGATTTTTTATAGTCTTTATATATTTCTATTATATTCTATTTTAGTTATTTTCTTCTTTTTATTGTTTATGTTTTATTTTATTCTATTTATTTCAATTTCTCTTGATATTGAATTCGTGAGATGGTTTTTTCTTTCCTATGAATTGTGCTTTTCAAAATAGAAAAGCACAATTACGATAGACAAGGAAGAATCTCAATATTTCATTTCATTCTACTTTATACTAAGGTGTTGGATCTCAAAATCGTTAGAAAAGAATTATGAATTTTATACCCCGACTGAGAACGAAACTATTGAGTTCTGACTCTTCTGAATAAACAAGAGCTAGGTTTCTAGTACGGAAAAGTTGATTATTCAAACTGAACTTACGAAGATACTAATTAAGTATTATTGATATTTTCTTTATATTTAACATTTCCATTCATCTGGAAATGCATCTTTCTTCATTGTTTCCTAAACTCTATTGAATATCGACAATTCAACATGAATTTCCTATAATATATATATAATATATATTATATATTATTATATTATTTAAATATATTATTATATTATTTAAGGTAAGCCGCCATGGTGAAATTGGTAGACACGCTGCTCTTAGGAAGCAGTGCTAGAGCATCTCGGTTCGAGTCCGAGTGGCGGCATAAAGAATTATTCATATTAATAATATAGACACAATAGATCTAATAGAATCTAAAAGAGAATATTTTAAATATTCTCTTTTAGATTCTATTTAATCCCCTCCCCGATTTCAATTATTTCAAAGGGACTCTTCTTTATGATATTTGCAACCTTAGAACATATATTAACTCATATTTCCTTTTCGATCATCTCAATTGTGATTCTGATTCATTTGATGAACTTATTAGTCTACGAAATCGAAGGATTACATAATTCGTCAGAAAAAGGGATGATAGCTACTTTTTTCTCTATAACAGGGTTTTTAGTTATTCGTTGGATTTCTTCGGGACATTTTCCCTTAAGTAATTTATACGAATCATTAATCTTCCTTTCATGGAGTTTATCCATTATTCATATGATTCCGTATCTTGGGAATCATAAAAATGATTTAAGCGCAATAACTGCACCAAGTGCCATTTTTACCCAAGGTTTCGCCACGTCAGGTCTTTCAACTGAAATGCATCAACCCGCAATATTAGTACCTGCTCTACAATCTCAGTGGTTAATGATGCATGTCAGTATGATGCTATTGAGCTATGCAGCTCTTTTATGTGGATCGTTATTATCAGTTGCTCTTATAGTGATTACATTTCAAAAAAGAATCGATTCTTTTTTGAAAAACAAGAATTTTTTCAGTTTAAGGAAGTCGTTTTTCTTTGGTGATATGGAATATTTGAACCAAAAAGGAAGTGTATTAAAAAATACTTCTTTCTTCTCATTTCAAAATTTTTACAAATATCAATTAATTCAGCGTTTGGATTATTGGAGTTATCGTGTCATTAGTTTAGGGTTTACCTTTTTAACCATAGGCATTCTTTCTGGAGCAGTATGGGCTAATGAAGCATGGGGTTCTTATTGGAATTGGGACCCTAAGGAAACTTGGGCATTTATTACTTGGACCATATTTGCAATTTATTTACATACTAGAACAAATACAAAATTGCAAGATCAAGGGACAAATTCGGCATTTGTAGCTTCTATAGGATTTCTCCTAATTTGGATATGCTATTTTGGGATCAATCTATTAGGAATCGGGTTCCATAGTTATGGTTCATTCCAATGAATATCTAATTGAATAAAAGAAAATACATGAAGAATACATAAAAAAATCGTCTGATACACAATGCAATGAAGATTTGTGCGAGTTTTTGAGAACCTTTTAAATAGAGGAATTATTCAAATGGTTCTCAAAAACTTTAGATGTATCTCATTACAATTCTAATTCACCCTTCCCTTTTTTTTTTCATTGTACAACGAAGAATCGTGAAAATATGAAAGTCAAAGAATTCTAAGACTTTCTTTCCAATTAATGAAATTTATTTCATTTAGTATTGAATCTAAAAAAAAATTAGTATCTATAAAAATAATTAGATAATAGAACTTGTACCTTGTCAACCGATAACGGGAGAACGAAATCAGGATAAAAACCAATTCCTATTACAGGTAGAAAGATACAGATCAAAAAAAATAGTTCTCGTGGTCCAGAATCAAAAAAATTGGAGTTTGGAATATTGAATAGTTTGTATCCATAGAAAATCTGACGTAACATAGATAATAAATAAATAGGAGTTAATATCATTCCAATTGCCATTACAAAAGTAATTAACATTTTTGGCATGAAAAGATATTTTGGGCTGGTAATTATTCCAAAAAAGACTAAAAATTCTGCAACAAAACCACTCATTCCTGGTAATGCAAGAGAAGCCATCGAGAAACTACTAAACATGGTAAATATTTTTGGCATTGGGATAGATATCCCCCCCATCTCTTCGAGATAAACAAAACGTATTCTATCACAACTTGTTCCTGCTAAGAAGAAAAGTGCAGCACCAATCAATCCATGAGAGAGTATTTGTAAAATGGCTCCATTAAGTCCCATGCCAGTTATAGAACCAATTCCTATAATTATGAAACCCATGTGAGATACGGAAGAATAGGCAATACGTTTTTTTAAATTGCGTTGACCGAGAGAAGTTGAAGCTGCATAAATGATTTGTATTATTCCTACTATCACCAGCCAGGGAGATAATCTAGAATGAGCGTGAGCTAATAATTCCATATTGATCCGAATCAATCCATATGCTCCCATCTTTAATAATATTCCAGCTAAAAGCATACATGTACTGTAATGTGCTTCCCCGTGGGTATCTGGTAACCATGTATGTAGGGGTATCATCAGCGATTTGACAGCATAAGCAATAAGAAAACCAAAATAGAGTATTATTTCCAATGCTGCAGGATACGATTGATTAGCTAATTTTTCTAAATCTAATGTTGGTTCATTGGAACCATATAAACCCATACCTAGAACTCCTATTAAGAGAAAAATGGAACCTCCGGCGGTGCACAAAATAAACTTTGTAGCCGAGTACAGGCGTTTTTTTCCTCCCCACATGGATAAAAGTAAGTAAACAGGAATTAATTCTAATTCCCACATGATGAAAAAAAGTAAAAGGTCTCGAGAAGAAAATGATCCTATTTGGCCACTATACATTGCTAACATCAAGAAATAGAAGAATCGCGGATTTCGAGTAACTGGCCAAGCTGCTAAAGTAGCTAAAGTAGTGATAAATCCTGTCAGTAAAATGGGTCCTATGGAAAGTCCATCGGTTCCCAGTCTCCAGTGAAAATCAAAAAGATTGATCCATTTATAATCCTCCTTCAATTGGATTAATGGATCGTCCAATTGGAAATGATAACAAAATACATAGGTCATTAGAAGGAGCTCTAGGATACATATACATAGAGTATACCACCTATACACCTTATTTCCCCTATGAGGGAAAAAGACAATTGAAGAACCCACGAATATGGGCAAAACAAGAAGTATTGTTAACCAAGGAAAATAACTCGTGATAAAGACAAGATAAAATTAGACCAGAAAAGTCCGTACTCGAGAAAAGAAAATAGATTATTCTTCTCCCGAGCACGGGGTTTTGTCGGTAAAGAGGAATCAAATGATTCAAGTGGAGTTTTTTGTCACATATTAATAAGAAAGACCCATGCTGCGAGTTGTTTCATGCCATAAATAAACACGGACACTCAAGAAATCCGTTGGACAAGCGGATTCACATCTTTTACAACCTACACAATCCTCGGTTCTTGGCGCAGAAGCAATTTGCTTAGCTTTACATCCGTCCCAAGGTATCATTTCCAATACATCCGTGGGGCAAGCTCGAACACATTGGGTACATCCTATACATGTATCATAAATCTTTACTGAATGTGACATTGGGTCTATAAATTCCAGTTTTGAACACAAAAGATTTTCGATCTGGTAAAATAAGATAAGAAAATGAAATAAATCATATATTTTCTATTGTAGACACCAGACGAATCAATGATTTATCAAAATTTGAAGAATCAATAGATTTTCTAATCTGTTTATGAGAAAGGGCCAAGATACTTTGATTTCCATTTCAATAATCATGAAATATGAGTTTACGAATTCAATTCATGTGAATTTTACTATCTTTCTATATGTATATGAATCTATATAGATTCATATACATATAGAAAGATTCTAGAAAGATTCTAGTATATAGAAATATAATTAAATTAAGGATATTATGATATATTCTATATCAGATGAATACGTTATCAGATGAATACGTTTGTTATTAGGTTAGTTATAGAATAAGTTTTTAACTATAAATCATAAATCTATATGAAAAAAGAGAAGAAAGAAAAATAAGAATATTCTATTATCTTATTATTCTAATTCTATTAGATTCTATTTAGAATATTCTATCTAAAAGTCTTATGTTTTGATTTCTATGTGAAAAGATTTGATTTCTATGTGAAAAGAGAAGAATTCTAACTAATTATTCAGCAAATTCGATTGATTGATACGAGTTGATTTTCTGTTACGATGGATCGACGAAACAATAGCTAGCCCAATAGCTGCTTCAGCAGCCGCAATAGCTATAACAAAGATTGAGAAAATTTCTCCTTTTAATTGCCGACTATCAAATATATCGGAAAATGTGACAAGATTTAGATTCACCGAATTCAGTATAAGCTCAAGACACATAAGTGCTCTAACCATGCTTCGGCTTGTGATCAGTCCATAGATACCGATAGAAAATAAAGAAACACTTAGAAAAAGTACATGCTCTAACATCATTGATAAATCCCTCATCTATCTCGATTGATTTCAATATGAACAAAAATGAAACCGATTCAGTTGACTAGACTAGAAGAATTACATAACAAAAGAAGATATTCACAGTAGATTGAAACAAAATAGATTAAATCCATTTTTCTTCTTTAATTTTAAAAAAGGAAGTTATTATTTCTTATTATATTAGAATTCTATTATTGACGAGCCATAGTAATTGCACCTATCAAAGAAACTAAAAGAATTATAGAAATGAGTTCAAAAGGGAGATAAAAATCTGTGGATAAATGAATCCCAATTTGTTGAACGTTACTTATTAAGTCCTGTTCTATAATCTGATTTGATCTTGTAGTCCGAAAAATTCCGGACCATGACGTATCTGGGATAGTAGTCATTAATGAAAAAAAGATACTTGTACAAACCAGTGAAGTGATCCTATCTCCAAAGGTCCATAAATAGGAATCATTGGAATATTCTGAACCGTTCATGAACATCACAGCAAATATGATTAATACATTTATGGCTCCCACATAAATAAGGAACTGTGCGGCAGCTACAAAATAGGAATTCAATGAAATATAGAATAAGGATATACAAACAAGAACCAATCCCAATGAAAAGGCAGAATCAATGGGATTGGTAAGTAATACTACTCCCAGACCTCCTAATATAAGAACTGATCCCAGAAATACTACAAGAATCTCATGTATTGGTCCAGGTAAATCCATTAGAAAATAAAAGATAAATAAATAAGTTGAAATATTTCATGACCTTACTAAGGGTCCAGGAAAGGAACTCTTTTTTTATATGATACCTTACTAATTGAATGAAAAAAATTAGATAGATAAAATAAAGTTATTTGGCTAATACTACTTTATTCCAAACCAAATCTTAGTAATTAGAGTAATTAGTAATTGGTAACCGTTCTTGAACTAAGAAAGGGTTTTTTATTTTTTCATTTGATTTGTTGAATCCATAACTTTTTGAATTGTGTAATCTCCAATTATTAACATTGGTAACCGACCTAAAGAAATTTGATTATAATTTCATTCGTGACGATCATAAGTGGAAAGCTCATATTCTTCAGTCATCAATAAACAGTTTGTTGGACAATACTCGACACAGTTACCGCAAAATATACAGACACCAAAATCAATACTATAATGAAGCAATTGTTTTTTCTTAATATCTTTTTCAAATTTCCAATCAACAATGGGAAGGTCTATTGGACATACGCGAACACATACTTCACAAGCAATACATTTATCAAATTCAAAGTGGATTCGACCACGAAAACGCTCTGATGTGATTTATTTTTCATAAGGATATTGAATAGTTACAGGTAAACGATTTGTATGGGATAAGGTAATTATGAAACTTTGTCCAATGTACCTTGCAGCTCGTATTGTTTGTTTGCCATAATTCATGAACCCAGTAACCATAGGTAACATATTTTATATATCCATGAATAAAATTTATGTTTCTTTCTCTTGGTTGAGATAAGTTATGAATATATAATATTCATTATTTTTTTCTCTTAATTTCTTATTTTTCTTTATAGTTTATGGTGAAACAAGTTGAAAAGAAGTTGTCAATAATAGATTACCTAGAGAAATAGGTAAAATAAATTTCCATCCAAGATTTCATAATTGATCCATTCTCATCCTAGGTAAAGTCCATCTTGTTGTGATAGGAATGAACAGAAACAAATAAGCTTTAGCTAATGTAATAAAGATACTAATTGCTATTACAAAGACTCTAAACATTTTATTTCTTCCAAAAAGTTCAGTAAGAGATATGTACGGAATAGAAAAATTCCACCCACCTAAGTAAAGAACTGTTACAAATAATGAAGAAACTAATAGATTTAGGTAAGAAGCAAGATAAAAGAACCCGTATTTTATACCTGAATATTCGGTTTGATAACCTGCTACTAATTCCTCCTCTGCTTCTGGTAAATCAAAAGGCAATCTTTCACATTCTGCTAGAGAAGACATTAGAAAAACTAGAAACCCTATGGGCTGACGCCACAGATTCCATCCCCCAACACCATATTTGGACTGTGCCTCAATTATATCAACTGTACTTGAACTGTTAGATAATTATAGTCGATGATAACATCACTGCTCCCATCGCTATTCCAAAACCGTACATGAAACCTAAGTTTCATACGGCTCCTATATGGCCACAAAGAAATGTAAGGTAAGGACTAGTTCAGTATTCTTGCTCTCCTTGGCTTGGACCTTAGGTAAATACAATCAATGTAAAGATAAATTGGAGATTGGAGAGCCCTCAATTCGACCAATAAAATTCTGTCTGCTAGAATAAGAAAAAGCACTTCTGAATTGATCTTATCCCTTATCTTATCCCTTATAATGATATTATAATGAAAATAATCAAAAATTCTCTTTGTTCAGCAATAACTTAATCCTTCAATAAAATACTCGTTATATTCATAAATAGAAAGAATTGGGCATTAGTTAATGAATAATGATAAGAATTCCCATATGCATATGTATGAAGAAAGAAATATTTTCCTTATTATTCCCATTTTATTCTTTTTTTTTATTCTATTATTGTATTGCATTCTATTTGTCTTGTTCCTGTTCTTCTTTCTGAAAAAAAAAAAGGGAAAGAAAATAAAGGATTAATTCGTTCTTGATAGTCATTTATTTAATCAGCGAATAGTAGCATACTCTAGATCGGAATCGTGGGGAAGTACTGCTTGATCATTTCTACCAATTTCAAGCCCTTATTATGATTCGTTTTATGCAAAGTTTTATGCAAAAATACCTTTTTTTGATACCTTACATTATTTCCATTACTCATCCTTTGCGTACTTTGGTGTTCCTAACTGCCCACTTCTTTTTGATAGATCCCCAGTATAGTAATAAATACAGTTGATCTTTTGCATCCGCTTCAAGATATGACGACTAATAAAAGAATCTCAATCTTGGGGTAAACAACTTATGTTTACTTCAATTTTCTTCTTGTACCTAGGGAATGAGATTTTTCTTGTTTTACTGCAAATTGAGGAGCAGTTTTGTTTCACTCATATAACTATCTGGTTTAACTCATCGAACTGAGATTTTTCATAAAAAAGATGAAGATATTTATTCAAGACATTCCATTTCTTTATTGAATTTAGAAACTTTATACTTGAATTTATACTTTAATAAAGTAAGTATAAAGTAAGTGAAGATAAAGAAATTAATAAAAAAAGATATTTTTTCTATTCTTTGATATTCATATTTACATATTGAATTCTATGAATTAGATTTCTATTTTCTAGTATTGAAATCTCAATTCATTTTTTATCTATTTTCTAGAAAATAGATAAAAAAGAGTTCATGTTCCACCGAATCACACGTAGAGATATTGCTAACACACATAGAGTTAATGGTATTTCATAACTAATCGATTGAGCTGCAGCTCGTAGACCGCCTGAAAAGGAATACTTATTATTTGATCCATATCCTGACATAAGAAGACCAATGGGGACAATACTTGAAAAGGCAATCCATAAAAAAACACCTATACTGAGATCAGCTAAAACAAGGTGATATCCAAAAGGAATTACTAAATAACTTAGTAGAATTGATATAAACCCTATAGAGGGTCCGACCCTAAATAAACGAATATTACCTCTAGATGGAATAAGATCCTCCTTCAAAAGTAGTTTGGTCCCATCCGCTAAAGCTTGAAGAATTCCTAACGGGCCGGCATATTCAGGTCCAATACGTTGTTGTATTGCTGCAGATATCTTTCTTTCTAACCACACAATGACTAATACCCCCATTGTGATTCCTAAGACAAGGATTAAAATGGGGACAAAAATCCATATGAATCCATAGACTTCTTTTAAGGATTCTAATCTATAAAAAGAATGAATAGTTTGTACTTCTGTCGTATCAATTATCATTTCAACGATCAACTTCTCCCATAATGATATCTATACTACCTAGTATCGTCATGATATCAGCCAATTTCATTCTTTTAACTAGCTGGGGAAGAATTTTCAAATTGATGAAACCGGGTGGACGAATTTTCCATCTCCAGGGAAAAACACTACTATCTCCTATTAAAGAAATTCCTAATTCTCCTTTTGGGGCCTCTACCCTTACATAAAGTTCTTGTTTTAACAATTCAAAATTGGGTGAAAGTTTTTTAGTAAGAAATCTATATTCAAAATTATTCCATTCGGAATCCTTTGTCCTATGAAAACGCCGGTTTTCTAAATTTTCATAAGGTCCTCCAGGAATTCCTTCTAGAGCCTGTTGAATGATTTTTATGGATTCTTGCATTTCACCGATTCTTACTAAATAACGAGCTAATGTATCGCCTTCTTTTTGCCATTTGACTTCCCAATCAAATTTCTTGTAACACTCATAGCGATCAACTTTACGAAGATCCCATTGGATTCCAGAAGCTCGTAACATTGGTCCTGATAAACCCCAATTTATTGTCTCCTCCCCACCAATAATGCCCACTCCTTCAACTCGTTCCAAAAAGATGGGATTTCGCGTAATGAGCTTTTGATACTCAACAACTTCTGTTAAAAAAGAATCACAGAAATCAAAACATTTATCTATCCAGCCATAAGGTAAATCCGCAGCTACTCCTCCGATGCGGAAATAATTATGCATCATCCGCATACCTGTGGCGGCTTCGAATAGATCATATATTAATTCCCTCTCTCTTAAAATATAGAAAAGAAAAAGGGAGTCTGTGCACCAATATCGGCCATAAAAGGGCCAAGCCATAACAAATGGGAGGCTATACGGCTCAGCTCCAGCATAATAACTCTGATATAACTGGCCCTTTTAGGCACTTGAACACTTTCCAATCGTTCTGGTGCATTTACTGTTATTGCTTCTGTGAAAATAGTAGCTAAATAATCCCAACGTGTTACATAAGGCAAATATTGTATAATTGTTCGGTTCTCCGCTATTTTTTGCATCCCTCTGTGTAAATAGCCCAATATAGGTTCACAGTCAATAACATCTTCACCATCCAGAGTAACGATCAGCCGAAGAACACCATGCATTGATGGGTGGTGAGGACCCATATTGACTATTATGAAATTCTTTCTTGTAGCCGGTACAGTCATATTTTTTCCTTAATTCATTATTTCATGAAATTCTGAAAATGAAAAATCTAAAAAAAAATAATAACTGAACTAATAATAATAAGAAAAGAATGAAAAAAATAAAAAAGAACAAGGATAATAAGAATAAAAGAATAAGAAACTCAAATAAGAAATTCAAATTTCATTAACGAGTTTTTGGTTCCCGAATATCTAACTGATCCATTAATTTCTTATAACGCACTTTCTTTTTCTTTGACAAATAAGTCAATAATCGTTGACGTTTTCCCAGAATTCTTCGTAGACCTCTTTGCGATAAAAAATCTCTTTTGTGCAATTCTAAATGTGAAGTAAGTCTCCGTATCTTACTGGTGAAATGGAATACTTGAAATTCAACAGACCCACTATTTTCTTCTTTTTCTTCTTGTGTAATAACTGAGATGAATGAATTTTTGACCATAAATTAAGATTTCTATCTTTCTTTCTTTTCTGTGAATTTTACGGATCAGGAAAAATAAGAATATTTCTTATGTCAGTTATTTTCATCTAGTATACATCAAAATTGGATTTCATTCCTATACTACTTTGTTTTTTCTTTATGTGGTTTATGCTTTTATGTTTTGTATATTTGATTGTATATTTGATCCAAATATACAATCAAATATATGTATTCACGAAAGAAAACAATTTCTTTTTACTTAAAAGGATTCCGTTATTCCTAATGAAAATTGATACACTATGAAATTACACTATGAAATCAGCATCATGTAGTAGAATGTTACACAGTGTATATGTTTCGGCTTTCATCTATTAATCTACCAAATATGTTACACGATATGTAGGAAATCCACTATAGATTTTTTTCATTTTTAATTGGAATTGAATTCATTCTGAATTGTGAATACATATGTATTCTTGACATACTGAAACGACTGCTGTTATTGGTATCAAACCAATAGCGATTCATACAAGCTACATCTTCTAATCGAAAATTGGGCCAAAGAAACAATTTGAATTTCATGAAATCTTTTCTATCTGTATTAATATGTTTGTCCTCATTCAAAAATTGTCCACAGTTTCTTATTTTGTTTTCATTGCAAAATCTTGTATTTCTATCCACAACATGAAAATTCCGGGAATTGAAACAAATTCGAATTCGAAATTCTCTACGACGTCTGGGAGATAGAATATTTTCAGGAACAAGTAAATCATAATGATTTTTGTCTCCACTCAAAAATATGTTGCTGTGTCGTGCAATGGATTTTTCAAAACCCCCTTTCTCAATATATCTCTTTTTTGTGTATTTTTTCTTTGTTTGATGCTTTTTCTTATCGACCAATGAAATATCCATAGTTTGATATATAATATATTTTCCTTTCCTTTGTATAGATAGACAAATTGGTTCAATAATAAATATTCCCTTTCTTATCAATTCTGCAAGAACTAGGTCCTTTTGAATCAGCATTTCATCTATATTTATTTCACCTCTTTGAATCGAAGATATAGCAATTTCCTTTGGATTTCTTAGTCTAAGTAGGAGACAATATATCCTGATATTTTTCATTATTTCTTTCTTCAAGGGATCAGCCCATCTTAGTTGAAAAAGTAAATATTTTTTCAAAAAGAAATCTAGTTCCATTTCATTCTTGCTCTTATATTGTTTCTTTTTTAGAACCTTTTTCATTTCTAATCTTGCGTAATCTTCTTCAACAGTTTTTTGATTTTCTTTTTTTATTTTTCGTAGATTCCATACAAGATTTCCTTGGACCTGTTGTTCATTCTCTTCCTGCTTGGAATTTACTAATTCACGATCTTTTTTTTTATTAGATGATTTCTTTGGATTTACGTTAATGCTTTTACTTTTTTCATTTATAGAAAAATGAAAAAAGAGTGATTTGATTGGGATGATCCAAGGTTTCATTTTATATACATCAAAAAGTAGCACAAATTCTGGGAAGAACCAAGTTTCTAGATTGGATATAGTATCATGATTTGATGCGGTATCATAGAACCTTTCTTTATTCATTCCCATGCAATCAAAAAAGAAACTTTTTTGATTGCATGGTTTGATCTCTTGATGAATTGTAGGAAAAAAAAGATCTTTTTTTTCCATTTTTTTGAAATTCTTAATTTCAGTCTTAGTATCTTTCTGAATCTTGATACCAATATGTGCATCGGTCCAGATCTCAATATTATTTATAAAACAAAGATGAAGAATTCTACAATCAAGATATTTTCTATCCAAATTTGTATTCCTATCAATAAGATATCCTTTTTCGAGATAATCATTACTAGGTATACTTACCAAAACATAAAATGATTCAGGTTTCGATATATTGAAATGAGATGGAATTTCTTGGTCCCCGTTTATTTCTAATGTTGATCCAGAAATGTATAAATTAGGAAGGTTTATGTATTTATATGAGAAAAGATCATATCTGTAATGTTTTTTCCATTTGTCTTTTTGACTCATAAATGAATTTGCTGCATAGTCATTTTTTTTCATGGAATAAATAAATTGGTATTTTTGATATAAATCCAATTGGTTTGATTCCTTGTTTTGAATCATACGATGTTTATTGATTCTATTTCGCCATTCTTTAGGTACTAATGGAGACCTTTTTTTTTGAGATAAATCGTATTGATAATGACCTTTTAACCAATTTTTCCATTCGTTCATTACATACGTATGAATCTTATTATGTGAGTTAAATATTCCATGTATCATACAATAGTCTTTTAAATTATCCTTAAAAAAAGGATAGCTCCCTTGATATTTAAGTACAGGTCTCAATTGATACTTATTAAGTAATTGGTTTTGTGATATTTTGTAAAAAACATATGCTTGGGACAGGGAAGATAAGTTCCAATAAGTATTGGAATTTTGATTGCTATTCGTAGTATTATCAGTATTTGAAAACGATTTTAATTTTTTTAGAGTCAAAAGAAAATTCATTGTATTTTGATTTGTTTCATCAATTCCTTCTTGTTCTTGATTTATTTCATTGTTGTAAATGGATTTATTAAAGATCTTTTTTGTTGATTCAAAGAAAAGTTGTGCATTTATCTTAGAAACGGTAATGGTACATAGCAAAATATCTATGTATATTTTTTCAATGAATGATTTGATAAAGTAGTGTGATTTACGCATTAATCGGATATTTTTCCTTTTTAATATTTTCAAAATATGTTTCTGTGATCCCGATCCTTTATTATCAGAAATTAGAACTATTTCTTTTTTTTTCTTGTCTTTTGCGGTTTGTTCAATTTGATTCCTGATTTTGATTGTCTTATCAGAAAGATCTTTCATTCTTTTTTCTATTAGTGAATAATTTAACCAATTCATCGTTCGATTTAGAACGGACGATTCGCGAAGAATCTTATTATTTCTTTTGAAATCTTTTTTGTTTTCGTTCGGTTCATATACTTTTTCTTTCCTTAATTCAAATAAGAAAATTGTATTTACTTTCTCCAGTTTTTTCATTATTAGTTTGATAACTTGAACGACCCCTTTTGTTTTTTCTTTTCTAATTTTTAGAAAGGATTTTATTTTTTTATTTAAAGATTTTAAAACTTGTGAAAATTTATTTTTCACCTTTTTTTTTCTTTTTTGGAGTTCTTTATAAATAGGTTCAAAAAAAAAAGGTCGTTTTCGGGGAGAACCAAAGGGAAGTTCCGCTTCCATTCCCCAGACTGTTAAAAAACAAAAATTTGTTCTTTTCTCTTTTTTTTTCATTAGATCTCTATGATGAGATTGTGCCTTAGATTTTCTCCAAGGTTTTAGACAGAAAGGATATAGAATCTTTATCTGAATACCATCTATTAACCAATCTTGGGGAAATTCTGTTTCTGATAATTGAACACCATTATAGGTGCATTTAATATGGATTTCTCTATTCCATTCCTTAAAATCCTCGTCCCACTCGGGAATTTGGAATAATAACATACGGAAAAGGTTTTTGACTATTATTAATGAAGGCAATAGAATGTATTTTCTAAGAAAAGATTGGGTTATTAACATCAAACTTCTTATTACTTGAGTAAATATAAAAGCATCCCAAGCTTCTGATATTTCTATCTGTTCGTTTTTATATCTTTTTTCTTCCTCTTTCTCCTTTTCTTCTTTTTTATCTTTATCGTCATTTTCAAAATAGGAAATTTTTAATTCTGATTCTTGTTCTCTGCCCATCCAATTCCTAAAAATTATATTCTTCATTTCGTTGATATCAAAAGACGAAAAAAAAGACATTTTGTCTAGACGATCCAAAAAAAGTGGGGAATGTACATTTACTTGAAAGAGGTCCCAAATAACTGTTTTACGTCTTTGAGCGCGCATGGATCCTTTGATTAGATTGCGACGAAAATCCGATTGTTGTGAGTAACGTATCAAAGCCACCTCTCCCTCTTCCATTTGATCATCGTTTTTATCATTGTTACTAGTATTCTGAATACTAGAAATAGAATTGGTATTCTGATCATTATCGTTATAAATTACCACAAGTTTGGCTCTTCTTGAATGAATCTCATGATCGTCTTCCTCCAATTCTTCTTCATTTTCTTCTTCCTCTTCTTCCACATTCTCGGTTAATTTGTATGACCATCGAGAAACCTTTTTACTGACTTCTTCTATTCTAATTCCAATAGATTCTTTTTTCATTGTTTTTTGATCTTTTGTATGTGTTGTAATTACATCAAATACAAATTGCAAATATTTTGCTTGACTTTCTGAATCAATTCCTTTTTCTTCTTTAGAATTCAAAAATGATTGACGGTAGAGTTCTACGGAATCATTAATAAGTAGATCATGAATCTTATTTATAAAAAAAGATTCTACTAAATCTTCTGTATCTGTATAAGTATTCATGATTGCGCGTGAATCTAATTTTTTTCTGGTTCCTCGATATGGTCCGTTGAAAAAAGGATCATATGCTTTTGGCAAGCATTTTTTTTTTTTTTCATCATCACATAATATGGTTCTTTTTTCAAGGATATCCAGACTAGAGGATCCCTCATTTTTTTCTAGAATTTGGATTCGGCTTTTCAATTCATTGTTCAAATTGCACTTTTTTTTTTCATTAGTATAAATCCAAGAATTATAAAGATCTTCGTCGTATAGTTTTTCTA